TTATACTTATACAAAGCTATATACGAATCACCCACACCCTCTTCTTTTGTATTTCATTAATTGACTTTCCTTTAATTAAGACGAAATTCCGTAAAAACAAACCCCCGCCTTCTTTAAAATATCATAAACAGTTCCTGTAGGTTGAGCGCCTTTTTCAAGAAAATATAGAATAGCAGGAATATTTAAATACGTTTGATTATTTATCGGATCATAAAAACCCACTTTCCGAAGATCTCTTCCTTCTCTTCGGGATCGAACATCAATTGCAACGATTCGATAAACGGCTCATTGGGATAGACGTAGATAAACTAGAACCCCCCCTAGAAACGTATACGAAGTTTTCTCCTCGTACGGCTCGAGAAATTAGAATATAGATATGTCTATGTATACAATTCTAATGTCAAATAGATCTATAAAAGCATTAAATCAAATAAATTAGTAAATTAGACTATGATTATTTAATACTTTTTTTTCTTTATCAAAAAAAAAAGAATTTGTATTCTCAAAACTCAAGTTGAGTAATTCTGAAATAGCTCAAAAGAAAACCCTTAGGCATTTGATTTTTTGAGTGGTCTCTAACCCCTTTTTCGTTGTCTCATTTAGAATCTATTCGGACTCCTTATTCTTGATCTAGTTGTCGAGACAATTAAAAAAAAGATATTTCCTTGTTCCAAAATATTTTCTCTTTGCCTTGAATCATTGGGTTTAGACATTACTTCGGTGATTTTTAATCGTTTCAAAATGGCAGCAACATGCCCCTTTTTATGATTTATTTCTATCAAAGAATCATAAACGGTTGATTCCCGCACGATACACTTTGGATCAAAAGAGTTTCACTAATTCCAACAAATTTTCCTTTTTTGGATTTGAAACTTGCTCGAATTGGATCCTTTCGATTTAGAAATCGAAAATAGACTACACTTACGAAGTTGTTCCAACTTATTAATTGGAACTAACCCTAGATCCTTGCCCTGAGAAATGAATCAATACTTTCTACTCGAGCTACATCACATACTGTTTACACTACAACCCAAGAAAAAATGAGGTTTCTAGTGGAACAGAACAAAGGATGTCGAGCTAAGAGCACCTTCATTCCTATAGAATCAAAAGGGTGGGTGTAAGAATCCACAACTGATCATGTCCTTCAAGTCGCACGTTGCTTTCTACCACATCGTTTCAAACGAAGTTTTACCATAACATTCCTCTAGTTTGGAACTGATATGTAATTGATTCAATTAGGGAATCATGAATAGTCATTTGTTCGGTCGTTCCATTGCTTTCTAAAGAAGTCTTAGAAAGAATTCAATTTCACCCTCGATTTTCTTTTTATTGGATGAATGCAATATTTTTATTTTATTTATTAATTATTAATTTCTAAATATTAGAAAGAAAAAAGCTCTTTGTATTGAATCTACATTGCATCTTCAAGTAACTTGAGAGGATATATTCAACAATCTTAGACTTCTTCGAATATTAAATACTCATAAGAAATCATTAAATTCAAATAGTTATTGAATTGAAAAAAAACCTACCCGGATATCACTATTTGATGAATAAAGTTTTACTAAAGATTACATTTATCATCATAAATAATCTATCTTTGAATTAAACCTAAATCTCAGTGATTAAAAAAATATAGATAGATAGAAAAAGAAATTGATTTCTTTTTTTCGTGGAGTGGATAAAAAAAAGTTGATGTAAAGGAAGATTTAGGCTCTTTTTCTTTCATTTCATACTGAAAAAGAAAATCATAAAAAAAAAAAATAATTCCCTCTATCAGATAGACTGAACAATTGTCAGTGGAATGAATTATGAATATTCAATATAGAATATTTCAAATGAACGGATCAAAAATCTTTTTCAAAAAACCAAAAAACGTTATCACTAAAATAGAACGACAATAATACATTAAGCATTTCCTCATTTTACGCGTAGTTTCTTTGACTGGTGGGGGTTCGTTCAATAATTTTTATTTAAAGTAAGGAGAATAGAATATAGAATGTATGAATTACCCCCTGTCTATATTATTCCATATATTTACAATTATTTATGAGAACCAAATCAAATACGAAATGAAATACCTAAAAATGAGGTTCAAAGAAAATAGATATGTTATATGTATGTAATTGATTATTTCTTAATCCAATTTGTACAAGCACAGCTAGTGAAATTGATATCTTACATTGTTAATTAATTCTTATTATATGGCACGTAAGACTTTTCGAAGTAACTAACTTAAACTTCAATATGAATATTCAATATTCAAAGTATAAGGGGATGGACATACGATGAAAAGCGCATTCAACCTCTTTCTTTTGCAATCCCCTTTTTTCTTTATTTCCAATTCTTCGAATCTATGTTCCTAGATCACAACTCGATTCAGTTCCATCTATATCTATCTTATTTGAATTTAATTTGTGAAAAAATAGGATTTAAAGAAGAATAGAATCATTAAAAATCAGAAACAAGAATCACATAATATCCAATATTTGACTCTTAAAGAGTAAAGAAGACAGTTCAAAAAGACAACCTTTCTTTATTCTGATAATAGATATTTCTATCTATATAGAGAATAGGTATTCCCTGGGACGGAAGGATTCGAACCTCCGAATAGCGGGACCAAAACCCATTGCCTTACCACTTGGCCACGCCCCATTTCGATTTCTATTCAATACTAATAAACACTAGTATTGTTTTTTGTTATTCGTCAATTCCAATCCAAAATATCTATGGACTCTATTGTTCCCAGGGTTTTGACACGTGTAGAGATACAATGAAACTGAATTTATTGATCATTACATATAATTCAATTAAGATATTGTATAAAAGTATGATTTCTTCTATTCTTTTTTAATGTAAGAATTGAAGGATTTTTGATTGGTTGAGTTCAAAGAAGGATTTTTTGGTATACCTTACTCTTTTTTTTTCATTTTTAAGGGATATCAATTATCAATAACAATAACTCAATCAAAATACAATTTCCAAGAAAAAAAAATGTTTGTTATGCTTAATATCTTTAGTTTGATCTGTATCTGTCTTCATTCCACCCTTTATTCGAGTAGTTTTTTCTTAGCCAAATTGCCGGAGGCCTACGCTTTTTTGAATCCAATCGTAGATTTTATGCCAGTAATACCCCTTCTCTTTTTTCTCTTAGCCTTTGTTTGGCAAGCTGCTGTAAGTTTTCGATGAGATCTTTAATACTGTCCTAGACATGATTTATTCGAAAAAAAAAAATCGAACAATGGATAAGATCGGATAAGTCTCACAGCATGAACCCTCGATTCAAACAATTCTTAGATAGCTGCAAGAAATCTGACTCACTCTCTTTCCTTTCCTCATTCTGATTCTTTTTCATTTATTGAAAAACCCTTTTAGAGTCATCCCAAAATAGGAAAGATATTTTTTTTTTAATAAAAGACTCGACTCTTATTCCAAATGAATTTCTGAAAATTCTTTTTGATTTTTGATTTCGAGAAACCATTTTGTTTATTGGTGTCAAAATAGGATATGGGGTAGAAAAATGGAGAATCTATTCTCTTTTTTTTTCAAAAAAAAAAGATCTTGGAGATTGTGTAATGCTTACTCTCAAACTCTTTGTTTACACAGTAGTGATATTTTTTGTTTCTCTCTTCATCTTTGGATTCCTATCTAATGATCCAGGACGTAATCCTGGACGTGAAGAATAAAAAGGCCTTTCTTTTTACTTGCTTAATTTTTCAATGTTCTTACTTCGGATTTTATCTATTGTACATCCTTATTTATTATATTAAATAAAAAAAAACAAAAACAAGGGAAAGGTTTTGAAAAAAAAGAAATAAAATACCAAGTCATCAACGGAAACGGAAAGAGAGGGATTCGAACCCTCGGTACGAAAAACTCGTACAACGGATTAGCAATCCGACGCTTTCGTCCACTCAGCCATCTCTCCCAATTGAAAAAGGATAATTACTATCTTACATTACACAAAAAATAAGGCTTGAAAAAAATCCTTTCTTTATCTCTCTTTATTCTTTTTTTGACTATATTGATATATACAACTTTAATATATACTACTTTTATAAGCAATCCCATTTAGATAAAGAAAAGGTTCTAAAGAGATATTTCGAATAAAAAAAAAAAAGAAAAAAGCAAGAATACCTCTTCTTCCGAAAGAGCTTTTTTTCTTTTCACGGCCTGGCCTGGTCAGTACCTAGCCGGGCCATTTTTTGTTCCATTCCAAATCATAGATAAAATGATTTGTTTGAAAACAAAAGTGCTTATTATTGATTATTGAAACAACAATCAGAAGAAGGAATCTTTCCATTCCTATGATATGGAATTTCATTCTATAGAATCAAAGTGTCATTTTTTATTGTATTATTATTATTCTTTCTTTTCTTTCCTTCTTTTTTTCCTTTACTGGAAAAAAAGAAAAAAAAAATAAGGAACTGTGGATTGTTGTGCAATGCATTCTTATGTCATAACATAAATAGTTTTATCGAGCCCTACCTGTTCTGTCAAAAATCCTCCAGCAAAAGAAAGAACTTGTTCTTTCTTTTAATTTTGAATTAGGAGTGTTCTTTTACTAATCTGATTAGGTCTACTAACATGACAAAACCAAAACAAACACACCAATGCTATAATTTTCATCATTATTTTGTTTTGGATCCTATCTTGATTACGTCCGATTACCTTTTTTTGTTCGACAAAAGTTTCATTTATATACAATAATCGCATTGTAGCGGGTATAGTTTAGTGGTAAAAGTGGGATTCGTTTTATTAATCCCTTTTATAGTTAAGGGATCTCTCGGTTTGATTTGATTCATATTCCGAAAAAAAACTTTTTTTCTTAAAAGGATTTAATCCTTTACCTCTCAACGAAGGATTCGAGGAAGAATATACATTCTCGTGATTTGTATCCAAGGGTCAATTAAAAATTGACAAATTGGATTATTTAATTGCGAAACATAATTTTTTTTTAATTGGATCAATACTTCCAATTTTATGAGTATTAGTAAAGG